GGTATAGACAGAAATTCCGTTATGGTCCAATTCTGAACGGTAATAAATACCGGGGCTTTGCAATATTTGATTGATCACAATTCTGTATATTCCATTTACTATAGAAGTTCCCAGGGAATTCATTATAGGAATGTTTCCCATAAATACAGTTTGTTCTTGCATATCTCTACTACCTGTTTTCCAAATTAATCCCGCGGGTACATATAATTCCGAAGAATATGTAAGTGATTCATAAACAGCATCTCTTTCTTTTATCAAGGGTTCTACCAATTGATATGTTTCTACAAATAAAAGAAATTCAATTTCTTGATCTGTATCTTCCATTTTTCGAAACTTATGAAGTTCTTCCGTCAAGCCCTGATCAATGAACCTACAAAATCCCTCAAATTGTATCTGACTAAATCCAGGTATTGTAGACATTCCCTCATTTCCATCCCGGAGCATCTTAAGTTTCCCCTTTATCGAAAAAATGAAATTCCATTATTGGATTGGCTCACTCTTCATCGAACTCTATGGATCGATCTAGCAATGATGGAATGTATATTCGGTTTACTGAATCACATGAAATTTTATCCAACTCCATATATACGTATATAATATTTATGAACATAGGAATAAGGAGAATTTTTCTCTACTCAAATTCGAAATTGTAACAGATCCAAATCAAATGGAACTGAATTGATAAAACATTCCTGGAAACATAATTCTTCCACTTCGCCTTATGATATGGAGTCTTGTCTTATCTAGAATATCAAAATGGATCCAATTTCTACTCATTATTAGTCTATTACGACCAGATTGGGTGCCATAAATGGATTCCGGATTTAATCCGTTCTCTATGAATGATAGAAAGACAGAATAATCGGGAACAGCATAGAGTTGACTTTGATTTTAGCACTTAACTTATTTCATTGATTCCACCGTTCAAAAAATGATTTGCGGAGAGGAGAAATATTTCTACCCATTTGTTAGTAGAAATTCGTATTACTTAGTGTAACTAAGTATAATAGGGTTGAATGAAGTGTGGAAGAAAGGTTGTATTTATTAAGTACATGCAGATATAGCTATCTAGCTATCCGCATATCCCATCTTTTGTCGCAGTTTCCCCCTGAAGCAACATGGGCCATGCTATATACAATATCCAAATTTCGATTTTCGATTCAATCTAGTCAATGAAAAATTCAAGGGCGACGATTCCCTATCCCATAGGGATATGTAGAATAAGATACCTGACTAGGTATCTGTGTAACAATTTCGGTTCTGGGGTTTACATATACACACAATTGTTATTATAATGGAAATGGAAAAGGATTGATTATTGAAAATCATTCATACTGATTAGTCTTGTATCAATTGGGTTTTCTTATCTTAGGCCATTAAGATTAAGGAGATCAAAAAATCCAAGAACGTTCATGAATTCACAATCAATAGTTAATGGTTCTGCTTTGCCTTTGACCTTCATTTTTGATTCTGGAACTGGAAATCCATTTTCTTTTTTCTATTGAAATAGAGGAGAGAGGAGAAGTTTTTAGGCATTGTGTGTTTTGAAATACGATACAATTAATCGAAGAGAACAACCGGATCCTCTCAAAAAAGGAGGGATTTCTTTTTCTTTTGGAAAGGTATAAAATATAGAAAACAGTATTCAAAACCCAAATCAAATAACAAATAAAATAAAGAAAAAAAAAAAGAAAGGATTCAGTAATCCAAAAGAATATTGATTTTCTATATCGATTTTGTATCGTTTTGGCGGCATGGCCGAGCGGTAAGGCGGGGGACTGCAAATCCCTTTCTCCCCAGTTCAAATCCGGGTGTCGCCTGATCAACAAAAGACTTGGAATCCCTTATCCTCCTAATAGAACTCGCCAAATTCTTACCCAGCGGAAGCATAGATTAAAGACTAGGGCTATGGATACTTGGATTTAAGAATCCAGGGCGGGGGATTCTCTAAATTCCATTATTTCTTACAAAATCTGGGTGTGGTCTAAACCGGACCGGCACCAATATGAATAAAGAAAAGAAACCTCACTTATTACTTATTACTGATAGAATCTTACGATTGATTTGATTTCTCAATCGAATCAACCATACAATTCTATTGTGAGATTAAGAACTACGAAAGTCGGGGACTGGAAATACGAGGATCCAAAGGAAAGTTCCTAAATGACTGTAAATTCTTGCTCCCTGGATCCAAGCCAAGGAAGGACTTTTTATAGTAAAGAAGGACTATCAATAATTCCTAATTACCTACCCTACTAGTATAGTTATAGTGCCTACTGACTGAGGCTTGAATTCGATTGGATAGACTGAAGGGGAATCCAATTAGGAGTTGTAGAAAGGACTGAAAATGCTTTGTATCCAGACTCACGAGAGTCTCTGAGCCCCCAGGGGCATTCAATCAATATTGGATGGGTGATTGGCTCTTATATAATAAAGGTGAAAAAGAAAGAATTCTTTCTTTTTGGTAACCCCGCCAAGAATGTAATAGGGTGTGTGTCTCCCTATTGTTTCACAGAAAGAGAAAGGGTAAGGCTTAGATGTGAGATAGAGATATGTGATAGATTCTATCTTGATAGTATCTATTTTTTCCTTTTTATTATGGAAGGTAAGAAAGAATAGGTCTTACTATTCCTACATGTTCCATTAATAAGATTCTCTTGAAAGTTTCAAGGGGATAACTGTGTATCTTGCTTGTGATTAATACTTCCCGATTCGACCAGAAATTAGATAGGAACTTGTTGCGAGTGTATTCATTGAATTTGTTTATCAATAGCATTGGGTCAGAATCCCATTTTGACTCTGCACCATTGATTCCACTATTATTAATGATCAATAATGGAATCGTTTTTTTTTTTCATATTCATAGAGATAGGGGACATAATTCACATGGATATAGTAAGTCTCGCTTGGGCTGCTTTAATGGTAGTCTTTACATTTTCCCTTTCACTTGTAGTATGGGGAAGGAGTGGACTCTAGGGGTACTACTAACTGAATTGAGTAATCGAATTGTATCAATTGTTTAATAGATCGTTTTCTGCGAAGCTAAAAATCAAAAAAAAAATCTTCATTTCCAAAATTCTACCAGAATCCAGTAATATATGAATAAGAACCTTTCAATCAAACAAAGATTTCAATGATTTGATTCCCATCTTCGTATTTCCAAACTGAAATACACATGATAGGAAATGGAAATAATTTCCAACCGAATTCTTCGTAAATATTCTATTTCGATAAACCAACTCTTACCAGAATTATGGATATTACAATGAGGAGCAACCAATCCCCCCTTTTTTATTTGTTTCCCCCCTTACTGTTCAAAGGAAAGGGGAAGCCGTTCTGCTATTATGTGGAGACGTATTTTCCACTGGAAGAGACATAGATATAGTGGTTGCCCAAAGAACATAGGTACTACGCAGAATATAAGAAAATCTTGCTGACATTGGGCGATCCGCAGGCACTTACCCTTTTTTAGATTCCTAGGAATCTTATTTATGCTTTATCAACTTACCTCATGTCATGGTTCGAGCATGAAAAATCGGTGGGGTCTACTACTCCTTTTCCAAATCCGAAGAAGTGACTATTGAAGGAACCCCTTGGATCATCCGTTAACGGCTGAATCAATTACTTCTTTGGAGTGCTAAAAAAAAAAATCACTTGGTTATTTCCTTTTTCCTTTTCTATAATGTATGCCACACTATTCTTTACCCATTGATTCTTTCGACGGGTCTCGGGATCCATATTGAAGATAATCAGAAACCTAGGAATTAGAAGAATTGACCCTCGATTATTTCAGGGTCGATCGGAATCTATCGAAATGGATATATCGAAGAAATAGAATTGGAGTACTATTTACATCTAAACAGATCATATGTTAATCTATAGATTAATCCATATCTAGCACGTATCTTTATACAACTTTCTACTTTATACAACCTTCTATAAGAATAGATAACATGGTAGAAAGGTTCATATAGTTCTTTCTACCATACTATCTCATCCCATATACTGCTGACTCCAATCCACGCATTTCATTTAAGACTTGGGATTGCAATCCCTTTTATTTCTTCAATCATTGATAAGAACTAAACTAATAAGTCAAACTTCATTCAAATTAATCATTTTGACTGACTGTTTTTACGTAGATGATAAGTAAAAAAGCAGTAGGAACTAGAATGAACAACGCAGTAGCAATAAAAGCAAGAATATTGACTTCCATAATCTCATCGTTTTTTGCTTCGCAATAACTCGGGATCTAATCCCATAGAGATAATAAGTCTTTCTTATGAAAATTCCATGGAATGAAGTGCATCCTGATGATATTGAATGGGATCAATATCATGAATAACAATATCTAATCTATTAAATGGGATTCATTGTCGAGAATTGAATAGTATAACATAGGAAGATCTTTTATCCATATCGAATCCAAAACGGGATTCTTGATTGGATCAGCAATCCCATGGAATTTCTCATTTCCGCCCCTTTCTTTTCTATAACCTACCATCTTCCTTATACAATAATCTAATGAGGTATTATCTGACCGGTCTTACATTGGTCACATACCCAAACAGTAGATTAGGAGTGAAATGGAAAAATAAATGCTAAGCGAAATTTTTGTGATGATCTAATCTTCTTGGAAGACAGAGAAGTGCAATAAAGATTGGTCCCGATATAAAAAAAGATCTAATAGTCCAATAAATTCACTATTTTATTTATTGATTTTGTTCTTTTTTCAATGGGTAAAGTAAAAAGTAAAATACGAAGAAAAAAAATTATTCATTCCTTCCCCCTAGAAAGAAAGAGGGCGGATCTTTGTTTGATACTTTTTTAGTATCCTCTTTCCTTGGATTGGAACTGATACACATACATCAAAAATAAAATAAAGTATACAATGCAAATGCAAATGAGATAGATAAATTGTTTTTAATTCATAATTGAGGTTACACAAAATCGGAGTTAAAAAAGGGGGTAGGTTTCATCTGAAAAGTACTCTGTCGCTGCCGAGATAACTATATGAAAATGAAGTTTATTATGTATTATACAATAAACAAATACAATTTGTTTGTGTATGTGTTGCCGGAAAACATATGGGTACTCTATTTCATTCGATTGATCAGGAGCAATTGAAAAGGCCAAACCAGTATAGTCTCTCTTGGAATCCTGAATATGGTGATACCACCGCTCAATCCACATACGTCTCTCTCCCGTCAAGTGGTACTGGTTGACGTAATTGAAATTACCGTATTTGTCCGATGAGAAATGCGAAACAAAAAACGAAAGAAATAAGGTCTACCGCTTAGAATCAAATTTTGCCTCTTGTCCCTCCCCTTCACAGAAAATGGAAAATGGAGAGATGAATTGATGGATTCATCGGATTCTAGGTCGGGACTGACGGGGCTCGAACCCGCAGCTTCCGCCTTGACAGGGCGGTGCTCTGACCGATTGAACTACAATCCCTGGAAATGAGTTGTACAGTATACATATTCTTAGAATATCTTTCTATTTTCTATTTAGAATTGCCGTGTTTTAACAGAAACACGAGTGAGATTGAGATACTTCTCTTCATATGGACATGAACTGAACTATAGTGAGAGTGAGACGGATTACTAGTAATCCTGCGATTATTGCCACATCGATTGATAACGTGTGGGAACAAATGAACAAACAAATAGGGATATAGCAGAAAGATCGACTATCTCTATTTATTCCCCTATCTATATCAGACCGGGCATTTCTGGAAGACAAATTGGTTATATCATCCTCATGGATCGGCGAATTCTTGGGCCGAGCTGGATTTGAACCAGCGTAGACATATTGCCAACGAATTTACAGTCCGTCCCCATTAACCGCTCGGGCATCGACCCAGGAAAAATCAATTCTAGGCTTATTGATAATCCATGATCAACTTCCCCTCGTAGTACCCTACCCCCCTACCCCCAGGGGAAGTCGAATCCCCGCTGCCTCCTTGAAAGAGAGATGTCCTGAACCACTAGACGATAGGGGCATACCTGCCCGATCGACAGCATACTATGCTCATAGTATGAGCAGTTTTTTGGAATTGTCAATAGAATCTTTCGTGTCGTGCTTCCACAATTCCATAGAATTTTGGATTGTTCATTCACGAACCATTAATTAATTATATATATATATGACATATGACGAAATATAGGACCCCCTCGGCGAGGATTTTGGCCGACAGAAAAAGGGGTCAAACCCCATTTCATTTCTTCAATTTTCACTCATTGATTCGCTCATTGTTAAGACGAGGTATGCCTCACTAAGCCAGGAAATTCAGAAATGATAGAATTTTTTTGATTGATTCAAAAGGTGATGTAGAACTCGTAAATCTGGGAAGGGATCGACAAGTAAAAGTAATCGAAAATATTCTTTTTTTTCGATAAGAATTCGGTTCAGGGTACGAGTCGAACCACGTGATGAATGATTCGATGAAATTTGTTGGATCTATATCAGATTGGTCCATGTATCAATCAAGTGAATCTCCCTCTAATTAATGGGTCAATAAAAGCAAAGCCCTTTGGAGTGAAACAATTCAGTGCATTGATATTTCTCAAATATAAATAATTATTTGACCCTAGAACTTCCTAGTTAAATCAAATTGCCTGTTCTTGAACAAGCCCCTATTCATACATGTATATATATACATATAGTGTATATGTACAGGTACCTGCAGTAGACTCATAGCGATAAGTCGCCTCTTCATGAATTGAAGTGAAGAAAATGGGCCCTTTTAACTCAGTGGTAGAGTAACGCCATGGTAAGGCGTAAGTCATCGGTTCAAATCCGATAAAGGGCTTTTTCCACGAAGCTCCAGTTTTGGTCTTCATTTTTCATCGGAGAATAGAGATATTTTTTTTTTGTAAAAAAAAAAAAGGTAAACGAACCTCATAATGAGTTATAGGTAGAAAGTTGAACATTTGTTCATTATGATGATAAGCAATACCACTTATTTATTCCTATAGTCAGACTACTATATCACTATAGGCCATATCGGTCTTCATCTTTCGTTATTGAAATTTTGGATCCCGGGACATAGATATTCTAGATAATACCTAATCCCGATTAGGAATCGACAAGGGAAAGTCTTACTACTTCCCCATTGTTCCAATTAAATCCATCGAAATCAAGAAAATAAAAAGTAAGTGGACCTGAGTCATTGAATCATGACTATATCAGCTATTCTGATATTCAAATTCGATATAGATAAAATTGTAGAAGCGGACTTTTTGATTTCTTTGGACTGGACCACGCAAGAATTTGTCGATATTTCCGATTGAATCTTCTTTTTTTGTTCCTGGATGCTCCGTAGGAATAAATCGCTATTCCTTTCCTCCGCAGAGAACCCATTTATTCCGAAGCAATATACTTTTCAATATCTTTCTTTAATTCCAGAAAAGAAAAAGATCAGTTTCTATCTATATGGGATTTAAATAGAGATATCAGATCATGGCTTCATGTACCAAAAATTTCCATATTTATGCA